TATCGAAGGTATCAAATAGAAAATGATATTCTGAATGATAAAACTAGAATAAAATACACGATCAACCCACATTTCTCAAATTTGAAAAAGAGTCGGAAGATATGGTTTCATCCTCCTAGTTTGATTTCTCGAGGCAAGAGTAGGGATCCTAATGCATATAGATACAAATGGTCCAATGGGACCAAGAATTTCCAGGAAAATGGGGACCATTTTATTTCTGAGCAGAATACTCATTTTCAAATCGACATAAAAGATTTAGATTTGTCCAAGTTTCTTCTCTTTTTGTCTAACTCACTTCCTTTTTTCTTTTTGAGTTTCGAGAGTATCCCCGTTCATAGGTCCGAGACCCACATCTATGAATTGAAAAGTCCTAATGAGCCTCGCTGGAATCAGTTGTTAGAATCAATAGGTCTTCAAATCATTCATTTGAAAAAAAGGAAAGACTTCTTATTAGATAACTATAATACTTCCCAAAAATCCAAATTATTGATCAATGGAGGGGGAATATCACCATTTTTGTTCAATAAGATACAAAAGAGGATGATTGACTCCTTCCATACTCGAAAGAATCGCAGTAAATCATTTTATAACACGGATTCCTATTTCTCAATGATATCTCACGATCAAGACAATTGGTTGAATCCCGTGAAACCTTTTCATAGAAGTTCATTGATATCCTCTTTTTATAAAGCAAATCAACTTCGATTCTTGAATAATCGATATCCCTTCTCCTTCTATTGTAACAAAAGATTCTCTTTTTATGTGGAAAGGGCCTGCATCAATAATTATGATTTTACGTATGGACAATTTCTCAATATCTTGTTCAGTCACAACAAAATATTTTCTTTGTGTGGAAGTAAAAAAAAACATGCTTTTTTGGAGAGAGATACTATTTCACCAATCGAATTACAGGTATCTAACATATTGAGACCTAATGATTTTCCGCAAAGTGGTCACGAAGGATCGAACTTGTACAAATCTTTCGATTTTCCAATTCAATCCGATCCACTCGTTCGTAGAGCTATTGACTCGATCGCAGACATTTCTGGAACACCTCTAAAAGAGGAAGAAATAGTCAATTTGGAAAGAACTAATTGTCAACCTCTTTCAGATATGAATCTACCTGATTCAGAAGGGAAGAACTTGCAGCAGTATCTCAATCTCAATTTCAATTCAAACATAGGTTTGATTCACACTCCATATTCTGAGAAATATTTACCATCCAAAAAGAGGAAAAAACATAGTCCTTGTCTAACAAAATCCCTTGAAAAAGGGCAGATGTATAGAACCTTTCAAATAGAGAGTGTTCTCTCCAAATTGAATCGATTGCAAACATATATACCATGGTTCCTTACCTCGACAGGGCAAAAATATCTAAATTTCATATTTTTAGAGACTTTTTCAGACCTAGTTCCGATCTTAAGTAACAGTCAAAAATTTCAAAAATGGATATCCATTTTTCATGATATTATGCATGGATCAGATATATTATGGGAAAGTCTTCCAAAAAAAGGGTGTCTTTCACAATCACAATGGAATCGGATAAGTGAGATTTCGAGTAAGTGTTTACATAATCTTCTGTGCGGAGAAATTATTCCTCGAAATAATGAGTCACCATTGACATCGACACATCTGAGATCACTAAATATTCGGGAGTTCCTCTATTCAATCTTTTTCCTTCTTCTTGTTACTGGATATCTCATTTGTGGACATCTTGTCTTTATTTCGGAATTCTCTAGTGAGTTACAGACAGAGTTCGAACAGGTGAAATCTTTGATGATTCCATCATACATGATTGAGTTGCAAAAACTTTTGAATAAGTATCCTACATCGGAACTGAATTCTTTCTGGTTAAAAAATCTCTTTCTAGTTGCTCTGGAACAATTAGGAAATTTTCTAGAAGAAAGACGAGGTTCTGGCGGCAACATGCTATGGGGTGGTGGTCCCACTTATGGGGTCAAATCCATACATTCTAAGAAGAAAGGTTTTAATCTCATTGATCTCATAAGTATTATACCAAATCCCATCAATCGAATCGTATTTTCGAGAAATACAAGACATCTAAGTCATACAAGTAAAGCGATCTATTCCTTTATAAGAAAACTAAAAAAAGCGAATAGTGAGGGGATTATAGAATCCTGGATCTTGAAGAGTGATTTGATTGCTGATAAAGAAAGAGAATTCTTGGTTCAATTCTCTACCTTAACGACAGAAAGGGGGATTGATCAAATTCTATTAAGTCTGACCCATAGTGATCATTTATCAAAGAATAACTCCGGTTATCAAATGATTGAACAACCGGGAACAATTTCCTTACGACATTTAATTGACATTCATCAAAAAGGTCTAATGAATTATGAGTTCAATACATCCTGCTTAGCAGAAAGACGGATATTCCTTGCTCATTCTCAGACAATCACTGATTCACAAACTAGTAATTGGGATTTACCATCCCACGGGAAACCCTTTTCGCTCCGCTTAGCCCTACCTCCTGCTAGAGGTATTTTAGTGATAGGTTCTATAGGAACTGGACGATCCTATTTAGTCAAACACCTAGCGAGAAATTCTTATGTTCCTTTCATTACAGTATTTCTGAACAAGTTCCTAGATAACGATCCTAAGGGTGTTCATATTGATGAGAGTGATTTTGAGGACGAGGCTTTTGATGATAGAGAGGGTACCATTTACAGTCTTTTACCTAGTAATGAGAGTTACTATAGTTATAATGATACTCAAAATTTCGACCGTGACCTTGATAAGGAACTGGAGTTTCTAGCTATGAAGGGTGTGCTACCTAGGGAGATAATGCCGGAAATAGACCGATTTTTTATCACCCTTCAATTCGAATTAGCAAAAGCAATGTCTCCTTGCATAATTTGGATTCCAAACATTCATGATCTGGATATGAATGAGTCGAATGACTTATCCCTCGGTCTATTAGTGAACTATCTTTCCAGGGATAGTGAAAGGTGTTCCACTAGAAATATTCTTGTTATTGCTTCGACTCATATTCCTCAAAAAGTGGATCCCGCTCTAATCGCTCCGAATAAATTAAATACATGCATTAAGATACGAAGGCTTCTTATTCCACAACAACGAAAGCACTTTTTCACTCTTTCATATACTAGGGGATTTCACTTGGAAAAGAAAATGTTCCGTACTAATGGATTAGGTTCCATAACTATGGGTTCCAATGTACGAGATCTTGTAGCACTTACGAATGAGGCCCTATCGATTAGTATTATACAAAAGAAATCTATTCTAGACACTACTATAATTCGATCTGCCCTTCATAGACAAACTTGGGATTTGCGATCTCAGATAAGATCGGTTCAGGATCATGGGATCCTTTTCTATCAGGTAGGAAGGGCTGTTTCACAAAATCTACTTCTAAGTAATTGTTCCATAGATCCTATATCTATCTATCTGAAGAAGAAATCATGTAACGAGGGGGATTCTTATTTGTACACATGGTACTTCGAACTTGGAACAAGCATGAAGAAATTAACGATACTTCTTTATCTTTTGAGTTGTTCTGCCGGATCGGTCGCTCAAGACCTTTGGTCTATACAGGGACCTAATGAAAAAAATGGAATCACTTCTTATAGACTCCTTGAGAATGATTCTGATCTAGTTCATGGCCTATTAGAAATAGAAGGCGCTCTGATGGGATCCTCACGGACAGAAAAAGATTGTCAGTTTGATAATGATCGAGTGACATCGGTTCTTCGGCCCGAACCAAGGAATCCCTTAACTATGATTCAAAATGGATTTTGTTCTATCGTTGATCAGAGATTTCTCTATGAAAAATATGAATCGGAGTTTGAAGAAGGGGGAGGAGTCTTCGACCCGCAACAGATAGAGGAGGATTTATTCAATCACATAGTTTGGGCTCCTAGAATATGGCGCCCTTGGGGCTTTCTATTTGATGATTGTATTGAAAAGCCCAATGAATGGGGATTTATCTATGGGAAAAGGGCTTTTCGGGACAAGCAGATCAAAGCGGATGAGATTATTGCAGAGGATGATTCCGAGTTCTTCCAGGATGATTCCGAGTTCTTCCAGGATGGAGCCAGGCAGTACCAAACACGAGATAGATCTTCTAAAGAGCAAGGCGTTTTTCGAATAAGTCAATTCATTTGGGAACCCGAGGATCCACTCTTTTTGCTATTCCAAGATCATCCTTTTGTCTCTGTGTTTTCACATCGAGAATTCTGTGCAGATGAAGAGATCTCAACGGCACTTCTTACTTCCAAAACAGATAAATATTATTGGAAATATATAAATAAACGCTGGTTTATCAAAAATCCGGAAGAAAATCCTTTCGAATTGTTGATTCATCGCCAGAGATCGCTTAGAACGAATAAATCGAATGGATTTTTCCGTTCTAATACTCTATCTGAGAGTTATCAATATTTATCCAATCTGTTCCTATCTAATGAAACACTATTGGATCAAATGACAAAGACATTGTTGAGAAAACGATGGCTTTTCCCGGATGAGATGGTTGTTGCTATCTGTTCCAATAACGAATCGTTGGTTTAACTAAATAAAATAGATACTTTCTTTCTCTTCGTCTCAACTCGATATAGGAGATCTTTCAATTGAAAGATCTCCTATATCGAGTTGAGACATTCCAGTTGACTCACCCTAATCTAATTGGTTTGTTCTGAAGCAAACAAAGAAATCGACGGGGTGGTTTGTCCTATTTAGATATTCACGACCAATAAGTACTGAATTCTCTTTCTTTTCGGATAGGTCCGGAAAGTAAAAGGAAGGTTGGCATGCCAACAGGCGTCTATTATGGAATTAACCCCATCCGAGAACATTTTGTGAAATGTTCGGTGCCAAAGTCATTGAATGGGTAAGTCATCAATCCCTAAAACGGACTATGGAATGTACTTTATCCGTTGGTTTACGGGTGGGAATTTTACCAGAGGTTTCTATTGTATCCCTGTCTCATTCCTGTTGAAGTATATACTTGGGGAGTGCAATTTGAA